GGTATGAGGATTTTAAGGACTGGAAGAGTGAAATGCATGTTAAATGTACGTATAATGGTATTCCACTATCAGAAACAGAATTTCCTCAAGATTGGTTAACAGATGGTCTTCAGGTAAAAATTCTATTTCCTTTCCGTTTAAAACCTTGGCGAAGATCTAAACTACGATCTCATCATGGAGATCCAATGAAAAAAAAAGTAAAACAAGAAAATTCTAGTTTTTTAACAGTTTGGGGAACGGAAACAGAACTTCCTTTTGGTCCTGCCCGAACCCTACCTTCTTTTTTTGAACCCATATATAAAGAACTCAAAAAAAATATTCGAAAAGTGAAAAAGAATTATTTTCTACCTCTAAAAGTCAAAGTTTCAAAACCATGGGTTATACAAATTTTTCCAGTTCTAAAACGAATAATGAATAAACTTGAAAAAGTAAACCCAATTTTTTTATTTGAATTCAAAAAGGTGAAAGTATATGAACCAAATGAAAATGCAAAAGATTCAAAAGATAATAATAAGATTATTCCTGAATCGACCATGCAAATTCAATCTATGAATTGGACAAATTTTTTATTCATAGAAAATGAAATGAAAGATCTTGCTGATAAGACAATCATAATCAGGAATCAAATAGAAGAAATCGCAAAAGAAAAGAAAAAAATAGTTCCAGCCTATGATGATAAAAGACCAGAATTAAAGAAAGATATTTGGCGGATATTCAAAAGAATAAATACTCGATTAATATGCAAATCACATTATTTTATGAAATCTTTCATTGAAAAAATATACATGGATATCCTGCTATGTCTGGTTAGCATTTCGAAGGTCAATGCACAACTTTCAACAAAAAAAATTATCAATGAATCCATTTACAACGATGAAAGAAATCAAGAAGGAATTGATGAAACAGATCAACATACAATGAACTTTATTTCGACTATAGAAAAAGAAAAGGACTTTTCTAATCCTAGTAATAATTCAAATACTTATTACGATTTATCTTCCTTGTCCCAAGCATATGTATTTTACAAAATGTCACAAACCCAATTACTTAACAACCATCACTTTAGATCTGTACTTCAATATCGCGGTACCCATCCTTTTATTAAGGACAAGAATAAGTATTATTCTATAACCCGAGGAATATTTAACTCCAAATCAAGGTATAAGTATAAGAAAATAAAGAAGCCTGGAATGAATGAATGGAAAAACTGGTTAAAGGGTAATTATGCATACAATTTATCTCAGAGCAAATGGTCTCGATTAGTATTAGTAGCGAAAAAATGGCGAAAAAAAATCAATCAAAATTGTACGATTCACACTAAAGAATCAATTAAATTTTCTTCATATAAAAAAGAAAAAGACCGATCAATTCATTACAAAAAAGAAAATTTCTATACAGTGTATTTATGGCCGAATAAAAAAAACTTTTTTGATTGGATGGGAATGAATCGAAAAATTCTTTTTTATTATAAAAGAAAGAATAAAAAAATGAATAAAAATATTGATGCATAAAATAAATAAAAAAATAGATAAGAAGAAATTCGTCCACCTCCCATAGATTTGACTCCTTCCCCTATAAATAAACTTGCAACAACAACCCCATTTATAATTCCATCAATTATATTTCTATCAAAAAACTGAGTTAGTTTAGTTAATCCCCTTATACCCACAGTAAAAACTCTAGTATAAAAAATATCTATATAACCACAATTGTAGGACCAATTATATATTCCATTTTTTATTTTGTCCAAGAAAATTCTTTTAGGACCCCCTTTTATAAATAAATTAATTAATTCCAAATTCTGGAACAATGAATAAACAGACCCATATAAAACATATGCTATTAATAGTCCAAAAATCGCTATACTTACCGAAAAAATTGCATTTGTAAAAAATTCATACCAATCCACAGAATAACTCGCATTTGGGTGTAAAAGATTTGTCGATGGAGTTAACCATTTTGATAATATATCAAAATATATTATTCCATAATCAAAATGAATACCTATTGCTCCAACAAACAAAGTAAATAGTACCAAAACAAACAGAGGAAATAGCATAGTATTGTCCGATTCGTGAGGATACATAGAAGTATAAGTGTACTTTTTTTCGAAAGGATATGGTCCTATTTTTTTTAGATTACTAGATATTTTATATCTACCCTTTGAAAAAAGTAACACCATATTTTCCATTTTTGATAAAAGAAAATTTCTATTAACTTCTTTTGGTACTTCTTTTCCCCATAGAGATATTGAATGGAAAGAACTATTATTGGTGCTACTGTAATTTTTACAATTTATGCGCAAATGCCCATCAAAAGTAAGTAAATAAACGCGAAACATATAAAATGCAGTTAATCCTGCTGCGAAACAAGCTATTATTGCAAAAATTGGTGAATACAACCAACTCTCAGTAAGAATTTCATCTTTGGACCAAAAACAAGCAAGAGGTGGAATACCACAAATAGAAAGTGTACCCACTAAAAAAGTAGTTCTTGTAATTGGAACATATCTTTTTAAACCACCCATAAGAATCATATTCTGACTTTTTTCTGGTGAATATCCAACAACAGGTTCCATTGAATGAATAATGGCCCCGGATCCCAAAAACAATAAAGCTTTAGAATAGGCATGAGTGATCAAATGGAATAAAGCAGCTCGATAAGAACCTAAACCTAGAGCTAACATAATATAACCCAATTGAGACATTGTCGAATAGGCTAAACTTTTTTTTATATCTGTTTGGGCAAGAGCCAAGGTGGCTCCTAATAGTACTGTTATTACACCTATTAAAGAAATAATATTCATTATGTAAGGTATGAATATGAAAAGAGGAAGAAGTCGAGCTACAAGAAAAATTCCCGCTGCTACCATGGTAGCAGCGTGTATAAGAGCCGATATAGGAGTAGGTCCTTCCATTGCATCAGGTAACCATACATGAAGAGGGAATTGTGCAGATTTGGCAATTGCACCGAGGAATAATAAAAAGGCACACAAAGTAGCAAACGAAGAACTGACCCCATTATTGTATATCAAGTTATTAGTTATTTCGAACAAATCCCGAAATTCAAAACTACCTGTTATCCAATAAAAACCTAAGATTCCTAATAATAAACCAAAATCCCCTACACGATTAGTTACAAAAGCTTTTTGACAAGCACTTGCTGCAGTTGGTCGTGTGAACCAAAATCCTATTAATAAATAAGAACACATTCCCACTAGTTCCCAAAAAACATAAATTTTTATCAAATTTGAACTGGTAACTAATCCCAACATAGAAGCATTGAAAAAACTCATATAAGCAAAAAATCTTAAATATCCTTGATCATGGGACATATAATTGTCACTATAAATAAGAACCATTATTCCAACAGTAGTAATTAGTATTGACATAATAGAACTAAGTGGATCGATTAAATATCCGAACTCTAAGGAAAAATCATTATTGATGGTCCAAGACCATAGATATTGATAGATAGAACTTCCATTTATTTCTTGAATAGATAAATTGGCTGAAAATACCATAGCTATACTTAAGAAAAAAATACTAGGAAAAGCCCATATACGACGAATATTTTTTGTTGCTGTCGGAATAAGTAGAAGCCCAAATCCTATTGACATAGTAACCGGAAGTGGAAGAAAAGTTATTATCCATGCATATTGATATGTATGTTCCATAATAAAAAATAAAATTTTTAATCATTCTACTAAAAACTGGAATAATACAATATTCCATCCTGGTAATTTATAGGCATATTATATAATATAGTGTATTAAGGAAAAAGAGTTATACCAAAAGAAATACTTAATTCGAATATAGATAGTACGATCCATATTTAAAATTAAAATTAAAAAATGAATAAGGTTATTGTTATTAGGTAATCAAATATCTTAGTTAACAGATTAACTACTAATTCGAATTGTAATTGAAATTTTAAATATGGCACTCTTACCTTAATCAATTAATAAAAAAAAGTTTCCTTCCTTTCTTGTACCTTTTTTCTTAGCTATACTATATATATCATAGGGTATGTATACATATGCATAATTACTATGATCCATATATACACTTTATTAAATTATATTTAAATTAATGTGTATGTTTCAATTTATTAATATAAATTGAAACATATGTTTATGTTTTCATAGGTTTTTTTAATTGAAAAATTAAATGTTTTTTTACTATTTTAATACGGAATAAATATGGATATTTAATACGGAATAAATATGGATAACGACTAAAAGGAAAGGAACAATTCATTTTAAACAATACATGTCTTTCACATACAATGATAAAAATAAGTAACCCGTTTTTCAAATGGCAGTCCCCAAAAAACGTACTTCTATGTCAAAAAAACGTATTCGTAAAAATATTTGGAAGAAAAAAGGAAATTTAGCTGCAATAAAGGCTTTTTCTTTAGCTAAATCGGTTTCTACCGGACGTTCAAAAAGTTTTTTTGTACAACAAACAAATAATAAAATCGTGGAATAATTGGAATTGACATACCCTGAAAACGTCAAGTATTTTAAGATAAATGATTAACATTAATTAGTGTATTGAACTCCTCAATATCAAGCAGAATCAGTTAGAACTAGTTGCTGTGATATATAAGGTATGTGGATGTGATATGTGGAATAAGGGTGTGTATATTGGGTTTGGAGTTTTTTTCTATATACTTTTCACAATAGAAAAAAAAATTCTATTGTGAAAAGTCGAGTATGATTGTGATATAAATTAAAATTTTGTTGTTTTATTTGTTATATGCTTAACTCAAAATCTAATTAATTTGGTAAATCTTAACATTCATTATATACATCATTATATATATATTATTATGTATATAGTATATATGTATAATGAAATAAAATAATGAAAGATATTAATACTTTTATAATATAAAAATAAAATAATACAAAGGTATCTAAATTGTTAGACAATGATAAATTCTTATGATTTAGTAATCAAATTGTTATACATAGAAAATTATAGTTATTTCATTTTATTCATTAAAAAATACATTTTTTTTTTTTCGTTTTGCTTGAATCCATAAAATAACATTGGATAAATAAAACGAATCTAAAAAAAGAAAAGGAACAATTCTCGGTTCTATAGCTCAGTCTAAAACTATGGAGTTTCAACTGCTTTTTTGAAAACTTAGTTTTTAGTATGCCAGAGTTCATTATTAAAACCGAACTTACAACAATACGATACTAAATAAAGATTATTTTATTGTTTATTTAATAAATTATCATATAAATTTCAATAAATAAAGATTCATCGATTCTAATGTTTTTGTTTTATAAACTATATTGAATCTCGACGATTCGACATAAATTTACTATTATTATTTCAAGTAAGCCGCTATGGTGAAATTGGTAGACACGCTGCTCTTAGGAAGCAGTGCTAGAGCATCTCGGTTCGAGTCCGAGTGGCGGCACCCTATTCTATCAAAGAAATCTTCTAAAATAGACACAATGGATCCTATAATGTATTCAATTCTCGATTTCAATTCTCTAATGGGACTCTTTTTTATGATATTTACAATTGTTGAACATATATTGACTCATATCTCTTTTTCAATAATCGTAATTGTTATTACGATTTATTTGATGACCTTTTTTGTCCACGAAAGCGTAGGATTGCCTGATTCATCAGAAAAAGGAATGATAGCGACTTTTTTCTCCATAACGGGATTATTGGTTTCTCGTTGGATTTCTTCGGGACATTTTCCCTTAAGTAATTTATACGAGTCATTAATTTTCCTTTCGTGTGGTTTATCCATTATTCATACCATTTCCAAGATGGTAAATCATAAAAATGATTTAAACACAATAACTGCATCGAGTACTATTTTCACACAAGGCTTTGCCACGTCGGGTCTTTTAACTGAAATGCACCAATCCGTAATATTAGTACCCGCTCTACAATCTCAATGGTTAATGATGCACGTAAGTATGATGTTATTAAGCTATGCTGCTCTTTTATGTGGATCATTATTCTCAGTCGCTCTTCTAGTCATTACATTTCGAAAAAACATCAATATTTTTTGTAATGGTAAAGTAAAAAATTTATTAATTAATAAATTTTTCTTTGGTGAGGGGAATGAAAAAAGAAGTTTTTTTATAAACACTTCTTTTCTTTCATTTCGAAATTATTATAAATATCAATTAACTCAACGTTTGGATTATTTGAGTTACCGTGTAATTAGTTTAGGGTTTACCTTTTTAACCATAGGAATTATTTGTGGAGCAGTATGGGCTAATGAAGCATGGGGATCATATTGGAGTTGGGACCCCAAGGAAACTTGGGCATTTATTACTTGGATCATATTCGCAATTTATTTACATACTAGAACTAGAACAAATCAAAGTTTGCAGGGTACAAATTCAGCATTTGTAGCTTCTATGGGATTCTTTATAATTTGGATATGCTATTTTGGAATCAATCTATTAGGGATAGGTCTACATAGTTATGGTTCATTCATATTAACATCTACTTGAATAAAATACACAAATAAATAATTGAATAAACTACATAAAAAAACGAGTACAGTACATATAGAGTACATATATATTATATTACATAAGAACAAAACATTATACTTATATTCATATATAGTGAAAATTCTTTCTTTGTGCAAGTTTTTTAGAACCCTTTGAACCATTCCTTGTTCAAAGGGTTCTAAAAAACTCGAAATGTATCTGATTCAAATTGAGATTTTTAATTCATTTTATTTTATTCTTTTGCATTGTTCGGCGTTTAAAAGCACAAAATAAAAAGAAAAAATAATTCTATTTCCGCATTATTAATGAAAGACTATCGATAAAAATAATTAGATAGTATAGCTTGTACCCTATCAACTGATAACGACAGAATTAAATCGGGATAAATACCAGTCCCTAGTATGGGTAGAAAGATACAAATTGAAACAAATAGTTCTCGTGGTCCAGAATCAAAAAAATTGGAATTTTTAACATGAAATAACTTGTATCCATAAAACATCTGACGTAACATAGATAATAAATAAATAGGAGTTAATATCATTCCTATTGCCATTACAAAAGTAATTAGTATTTTTGGCATTAAAAGAAATTTTTTACTAGTAATTATTCCAAAAAAAACTAATGATTCTGCAACAAAACCACTCATTCCTGGCAATGCAAGAGAAGCCATCGAAAAACTACTGAACATGGTAAAAAGTTTTGGCATTGGGATCGATATCCCCCCCATCTCGTCGAGATAAACAAGACCTATTCTATCACAAGTCGTTCCTGTCAAGAAAAAAAGTGCAGCACCAATAAATCCATGAGAGAGTATTTGTAAAATAGCACCATTGAGCCCGATTCCAGTTATGGAACCAATTCCTATAATTGTAAAACCCATGTGAGATACAGAAGAATAGGCTATTCTCTTTTTCAAATTCCGTTGGCCGAGAGAGGTCGAAGCAGCATAGATTATTTGAATGGTTCCGACTATTACCAACCAGGGAGAAAATATGGAATGAGCGTGGGATAATAATTCCATATTGATTCGAATAAGTCCATATGCTCCCATTTTTAATAAGATTCCAGCTAGAAGCATACATGTACTGTAATGTGCTTCTCCATGGGTATCGGGTAACCAAGTATGTAGAGGTATAATTGGCAATTTGACGGCATAAGCAATAAGGAATCCAAAATATAATATTATTTCCAATGCCACAGGATATGATTGATTAGCTAATTTTCCAAAATCTAATGTAGGTTCATTAGAACCATATAAACCCATACCCAGAACTCCTATTAAAAGAAAAATGGAGCCCCCCGCCGTGTACAAAATAAACTTTGTCGCCGAATAGAGACGTTTCTTTCCTCCCCACATGGATAAAAGTAAATAAACAGGAATTAATTCTAACTCCCACATCATGAAAAAAAGTAAAAGGTCTCGAGAAGAAAATGGTCCTATTTGACCGCTGTACATTGCTAGCATAAGGAAATAGAACAAGTGTGAATTTTGAGTAACTGGCCAAGCTGCTAAAGTTGCTAAACTGGTGATAAATCCTGTCAGTAAAATGGGTCCTATGGAGAGTCCATCGATTCCCAGTCTCCAGTGAAAATCCAAAATATCTATCCATTTAAAATCTTCTTCCAATTGGATTAATGGATCGTCCAATTGGAAATGATGACAGAAAACGTAGGTCATTAAAAGGAGTTCTAACAAGCAAATACATATAGCATACCACTTAAACATCTTATTTCCTCTATGAGGAAGAAATAAGATGCAAGAGCCGACGAATATCGGCAAAACAACAAGTATTGTTAGCCAAGGAAAATTTTTCGTGATAAAGACAAGATACGTTTTTGACCACAAAAGCCCGTACTTGATATAATATATTATTCTATTATGAATACGGGCTTTTGTCGGTAAAGAGGAATCAAATAATTCAAGTGTATTTTTTTGTAACGTATCAATAAGATAGCCCCATGCTGCGAGTTGTTTCATGCCATAAATAAACACGGACACTCAAAAAATCCGTTGGGCAAGCGGATTCACATCTCTTACAACCTACACAGTCCTCGGTTCTTGGTGCGGAAGCTATTTGCTTAGCTTTACATCCGTCCCACGGTATCATTTCCAACACATCCGTAGGGCAAGCTCGTACACATTGAGTACACCCTATACATGTATCATAAATTTTTACTGAATGTGACATTTAATCTATAACAGTCCAGGTTTGAACATCAAAAATTTTCAATCTGGTATAGAAGTAATAGTTATATTGTAGACACCAGACGAAGCAGTGGTTTACTAATAATTGGAAGAATCAATATTTTTCTAAATCTGCTCATAAGAAAAAGCCAAGAGACTTAAATTTTCGTTTCAAAGCAAAGATTATAATTATACGAGTCGGGTGTGTGAATGAAAATTGTCTAACAAAATAAATTGACATTCAAATCAATATATAAATATATAAAAATATCTAAAATGAAATTTATATAACAAATTTGTTTAGTATTAACTATACTTTACTTTACTAATCTAGTAAAATAGTAAAATTTAAACAAATTTCATATATATTTATTATATAATGTATATGCATAATGATATGTATAATTCATATATTATACTTTCTTGGTTATTATATATACTATATATATTTAGTATATATATAACGTTTATTATACACGTTATATATACACGTTATATATATATACTAAAATATATACAATATATCAATATATATATATATATATTGATATATTTATAATATAATATAATATATTTCTATTCATCCTATATTTTTTATTTTCCTTATATTTTATATATATACATATAATATATAAGAAAAATATTTTAGTATTTTAGTATATGATCATGATAATTTGAATTATGAATTAATTATTCAACAAATTCGATTGGTTGATACGTGTTGATTTTCTGTTTCGATGAATCGACGAAACAATAGCAAGTCCAATAGCTGCTTCGGCAGCTGCAACGGCTATAATAAAGATTGAGAAAATGTTACCTTTTAATTGTCGACTATCAAATATATCAGAAAATGTTACGAGATTAATATTAACCGAATTTAGTATAAGCTCAAGACACATAAGTGCTCTAACCATGTTTCGACTTGTGATCAATCCATAGAGACCAATAGCAAATAAATAGACACTAAAAAAAAGTACATGCTCAAACATCATTGACAAACTCCTTATCAATCTCGATTCATTTCAATATCAACAATGCAAGGGATTCGATTAACTCGAAATTCTAATTACAAAACAAAAGAAAGTAAACAAATTTAACTAAAATTATTAAACCTTATTGATTTGATCATATATTTAATTAATTTCATATTTAGAATTTTTATAACTCTAATTTTTTTTTATTATAACTATATTTATTATTGGCGAGCCATAGTAATTACACCTATCAAGGAAACTAAAAGAATTATTGAAATTAGTTCAAAGGGAAGATAAAAATCTGTCGATAAATGAATCCCAATTTGTTGAACAGTACTTATTAGGTCCTGTTCTATAATATGGTTTGATCTTGTAGTCCAAATAATTCCATACCATGATGTATCTGATACAATAGTAATCAATGAAAAAAAAATACTTGTACAAACCAGTGAAGTGACTCCATCTCCAATGGTACAAAAATATGAATCATTAAAATATTCTGAACCATTCATGAACATTACCGCAAATATAATTAAAACATTTATGGCTCCCACATAAATAAGAAGCTGTGCAGCAGCCACAAAAAAGGAGTTCGATGAAATATAGAATAAAGATATACAAACAAAAACCAATCCCAACGAAAAAGCAGAATAAATAGGATTGGTAAGTAATACAACTCCCATACCCCCTAATAGAAGAACTGACCCCAGAAATGTTACAAGAATATCATGTGTTGGCCCCGGTAAATCCATTATGTATAAAATGTACAAAAATAAAAAGTATTATATTTGTAGTTATTGACAAAAAAAGCTTTGATCTTTTATATCAAAAAAAAATTTTAGTAATTGGTAATCGTTCTTGAATCGAGGGATTTATTTTTATCGATTTTTATTTGGGTAGAATTCATAACTATTTGAATTGTATAATCTCCAATTACTGATATTGGTAACCGACCCAATGCAATTTGATTATAGTTCAATTCGTGACGATCATAAGTAGAAAGTTCATATTCTTCAGTCATTGATAAACAGTTTGTTGGACAATACTCGACACAGTTACCACAAAATATACAAACCCCGAAATCAATACTATAATTAAGTAATTGTTTCTTTTTCATATCTCTTTCCAATCTCCAATCAACAACAGGTAGATCTATTGGGCATACACGAACACATACTTCGCAAGCAATACACTTATCAAATTCAAAGTGAATTCGACCGCGAAAACGTTCCGACGTAATTGATTTTTCATAAGGATATTGAATAGTTACAGGTAAACGATTTGTATGAGATAAGGTAATTATGAAACTTTGACCAATGTACCTTGTAGCCCGTATTGTTTGTTGACCATAATTCATGAACCCAGTCACCATCGGAAACATATTGTAGATATCCATGAATAAATTGATGTTTCTTTCTCTTGTTTTAAAGGGGTTGTGAATCGAGAATATTCTTATCATATTCTCTTATTTAATTTATAGTGAAACAAGTTGAGAAGAAGTTGTCAATAATAGATTCCCCAAAGAAATCGGTAAAAGAAATTTCCATCCAAGATTTAATAGCTGGTCCATTCTCATCCTAGGTAAAGTCCATCTTGTTGTGATAGAAATGAATAGAAACAAATAAGCTTTAGCTAATGTAACAAGGATGCCAATTGTCATTCCAAAGACTCCAGCCATTTTTTTTCTTCCGAAAAGTTCAGTAATAGATATATATGGAATAGATAACTTCCACCCACCTAAGTAAAGAATCGTTACAAATAATGAAGAAACTAATAGATTTAGGTATGAAGCAAGATAAAATAAACCAAATCTGATACCTGAATATTCCGTTTGATAACCTGCTACTAATTCTTCTTCCGCTTCTGGTAAATCAAAGGGCAATCTCTCACATTCAGCTAGAGAAGAAATTATAAAAACTATAAATCCTATGGGCTGACGCCACAGATTCCACCCCCCAAAACCGTATTTTGACTGTGTTTCAACTATATCAACTGTACTTGAACTATTAGATAATTATAGTCGATAAAAGTGGTTCTCATCGCTATTTCAAAACCGTACATGAGACCTCAGCCTCATACGGCTCCTCTATGGCCACAAATAAATGTAAGGACTGGTTTGGTCTTATCACTTCCTTTTGTTTTAGGGTAAGGGTAGAAAAAAAAGGATCTGTCCCAAATTAAACCAATGAAATTCCGTTCGCTAAGATAAGAAAAAAGGGCTTCGGAATTCATCTCATCTCTTATAATCAAAGTACATTTTTATTTGTTTTGTTCGGTAATAATTTAAACTATTTAATAAAATATTCGTTATATGAATAAAAAAAAAAATGAATAATTAGAGGAATTTGTTCATAAATAATGATAAGAATCCCATCCATTTGGATGTTATACGGATAGGAAAAAGAATGAATAAATATTTTTTTTTTCATTCGAATATTATATTTAATTTCTTTTATTCCTGTTCTTCTATCTCAGAGGCGAGTACTTTGAAAAATAAATTAAGTAAATAAAAGATTAATTCGTTCTTAATAGTTATTTTTTTAATCAGTGAATAGGAATATTACTCTAGATCGGAATCATAAGAGAGTACTGCTTGATCATTTCTACCAATTTTAAGCCTCTATTATGATTCATTTTATGCAGAAATATTTTTTTTATACCTTACATTATCTCCATTACTAATCTTTTGTGTACTTTTGTGTTCCTAATTGTCCACTGATTTTTGATTGATCTACGGCATGTTAATAAATACAAGACAGTAATGAAAACTCCATACAGTCGATCTTTTATACCCGCTTCAAGATATGATGACGAATCTCAATCTTGGGGTAACCTTTTTACACGGCTTATGTTTACTTCAATTTTATTCTTGTACATATGAAGTGAGATTTTATCTTCTTACTACAAATTTCTAAGTTGTTTTGTTTCACTCATATAACTATTTGGTTTAACTCATTGACCTGAATCATGAATAAAAAAAAAAATATCCATTAAATTCATTCCACTTTTTTCCTAAAGGAAAGAAGTATAAATTTTATATTCAACGAATCACACGTAGAGATATTGATAATACACATAGAGTTAATGGTATTTCATAACTAATGGATTGAGCAGCAGCTCGCAGACCACCTGAAAAAGAATATTTATTATTCGATCCATACCCTGACATAAGAAGCCCGATAGGAGCAATACTTGAAATGGCGATCCATAAAAAAACACCTATACTGAGATCGGCTAAAACAAGACGATACCCAAAAGGGATTACTAAATAACTTAGTAGAATAGATATGACTACTATAGACGGTCCAATACTAAACAAACGAACATCCCCTCTAGACGGGAGAAGATCCTCTTTTAAAAGTAGTTTAGTTCCATCTGCCAAAGCTTGAAGAATTCCCAATGGGCCAGCATATTGAGGCCCAATACGTTGTTGTAGCGCTGCAGATATTTCTCTTTCCAACCACACAATTACTAGTACCCCTATTGTAATTCCCAATATAAGGATTAAAATGGGTACAAAAGTCCATATGAGCCCATAGATCTCTTTTAAGGATTCCGATGTAGAAAAAGAATTGATAGTTTGTACTTCTGTCGTATCAATTATCATTTCAACGATCAACTTCTCCCATAATGATATCTATACTACCTAGTATCGTCATGATATCAGCCAATTTCATTCTTTTAACTAGTTGAGGAAGGATTTGTAAATTTATGAAGCCGGGTGGACGAATTTTCCATCTCCAAGGGAAAATGCTATTGTCTCCTATCAAATAAATTCCTAATTCCCCCTTTGGGGCTTCCACTCTTACGTAAAGTTCTTGTTTCGACAATTCAAAATTGGGTGAAGGTTTTTTACTAATAAATCTATATTCAAAATCATTCCATTCGAAATTCTTTGCTTTATCAAAGCGCCGGACTTCTAAATTTTCATAGGGTCCGCCAGGAATTCCTTCTAGAGCCTGTTGAATAATTCTTATGGATTCCCTCATTTCACCCATTCGTACTAAATAACGAGCTAATGAATCTCCTTCTTTTTGCCATTGGACTTCCCAATCGAATTCATTGTAACACTCATAATTATCAATTTTACGAAGATCCCATTGTATTCCAGAAGCTCGTAACATTGGTCCCGATAAACCCCAGTTTATCGCTTCCCCCCCACCAATAATGCCCACTCTTTCGACTCGCTCTAAAAAAATGGGATTTTGTGTAATAAGTTTTTGATATTCAAGAATCCCTGTTAAAGAATAATCACAAAAATCTAAACATTTATCTATCCAGCCATAAGGTAGATCGGCTGCTACGCCTCCGATGCGGAAATAATTATGCATCATTCGCATACCTGTGGCAGCTTCGAATAAATCATATATCAATTCCCTCTCTCTAAAAATATAAAAAAAGGGAGTCTGTGCACCGATATCCGCCATAAAAGGTCCAAGCCATAACAAATGAGAAGCTATACGACTCAGTTCCAGCATAATTACTCTGATATAGCTAGCCCTTTTAGGTACTTGAACATTTTCCAGTTGTTCTGGTGCATTTACCGTTATTGCCTCTGTAAACATAGTAGCTAAATAATCCCAACGTGTTACATAAGGCAAATATTGTATGATTGTTCGGTTTTCCGCTATTTTTTCCATACCCCTGTGTAAATAACCCAATATGGGTTCACAGTCAATAACATCTTCACCATCGAGAGTAACAATTAGTCGAAGAACACCATGCATTGATGGGTGGTGAGGACCCATATTAACGATCATGAAATCTTTTTTTTTAGCCGGTACAGTCATACCTTTTCTTCCTTAATTCATTATTTCACGAATTCCTCAAAAAAAAGTAGATTCGTCAAAATTAAAAATCTAATAATTACTAATTCAATAATCCAAACAATTAAATTAACAATTTTTTAGTTCTCAAATAGCCAATTCATCAATTAATTTCTTATAACGTACTCCATTTTTCTTTGACAAATAGGCCAGCATACGTCGATGTTTTCCCAGAATTTTTTGTAGACCCCTTTTTGATAAAAAATCTTTTTTGTGCAATTTCAAATGTGAAGTAAGTCTTCGTATCTTATTTGTGAAACGAAATACTTGAAATTCAACAGAACCCCTGTTTTCTTCTTTTTCTTCTTGTGGAATAAGTGAAATGAATGAATTTTTTACCATAAAAAACTTTTTTTTTTCTTTTCCGCGGATTTTTCCGATTAGGAAAAAGAAAATAATATATATATATTATTTTTAATATGAATATGATTATGTTATTTCCATTTTTTCTTTAATCTAGTACACACAAAAATAAAAATTTATTCATTTCTAAATAGTTTTTTTATTTGATTCTATCCAAATCCAATTGAAAATTGGATTTAGATAGAAAAGGATAATACATGTACGATAATACATTTACACATTTACCAAAGAGAATCTTTTTTTGCACCTAAAAAGATTCTGTGAATTTATTTCTAGATTGAATTGATACACAAGTAAATACATATTATGTTATGTTTATGTACCTAAAGTAGAAAAGGATAACATATATCCTTTACTTTTCATCTATGGAAAATGGCATGTGAATATTGACATGTAACATAAAGTATATCAAATATACTACTAGATAATTAGATAATTCTAAATCGTGTATACATGTGTATCCTTGATATACTGAAATTACTACTATTATTGGTATCAAACCAATAGCGATTCATACAAGCTAAATCTTCTAATCGGTAATTGGGCCAAAGAAAGAACTTATATTTTATATTTGAATCTATATTAAGATTAAGATCTTTGTCTTCATTCAAAAATCGTGTTGAGTTTATTATATTGTTTTCATTGTAAAATATTGGATTTCTATTCGCAACATCCCAATTAGGAGAGTTGAAACAAAGTAAAATTCTAAATTTTCTACGACGTCTAGGAGATAAAATATTTTCAGGAATAAGGAGATCATAATAATCTTGATTCCCATTCACAAGCATATTTCCATGTTGTTCAGTATGTTTATTAAAATTATTCTTATTGACATATTTTTTTTTGTTGTATTTTATATTTATTTGTTGCTTACTCTTTTCGCTATTGATCAATGAAATACTTATAGTTTGATACATAATGAATTTTCCACCCGTTATAAAAGCTAGACGAATTGATTCGATAATCAATATTCCTTTTTTTAAAAAGTCTGTAAGAGTTAGATTGTCCTTATTAAGAATTGCATCTAGATCCATCTCTTTTCTTCGAATTAAGGCTAGAGCTATAGAACTTGGATCCATCAATCTAAGTAAGAAACAATATGCCTTGATATTTCTTGTCATTTTATGACTAACGAAGTTGTTCCATCTTAATTGAACAATTAAATATTTATTTAGGAATAAATCTAATTCCGATTCCTTGCCTTTCTTCAATCGTTTTTTCTTTTGACTTTCAGATCTCGCATAATCCTTTTCAAGAGTCTTTTTTTTGTTTTGTTTGCTTGGATCTGACACAGGATTTACCTTTTCCTCGTTTTTTTCTTGGTGTTTTTTTTTTAATTTTATTAAAATAGAATCTTTGATACTTTTATTTTGACTAATTTTTTTTTTTTCATCTAAATTCTGATTAGAAAGAAGTAATTTGATTGGGATAATCCACGGTTTAGTCTTATATGCCTTATATGTATCAAAAGTAAATCTGAATTCAGGGAAGAACCTAAGTTTAAGATTTGATTTTTTACAAAAAAGAATTTTTCGATTCATTCCCATCCAATCAAAAAAGTTTTTTTTATTGGAGTTGTTTTTTATATATATATATAGATTTGTTTCTTTTTCTTGATGCTTTGTAAGGAAAAAAAGATCTTTTTTTTTCAATTTTTTTATATTAATATTTACATTTTGAGTCTTAGCATTTTTTTTAAGTTTGGCACCGATATGTACATTTGTAAAGTCAATAATATCGATATCATTTACATTAATAGTGTTTTTCGGGTAAAAATGTATAATTCTACAATCAAAATATTTCCTATTCAGATTTTTATGCTTATTAAAAACATAATTTTTTTCTATAGAATTATCAATTTCATAAAACAATTCGGGTTTCTGTGTGTTGAAATTATATGGAATTTTGGGGTTCTTTTTTAGTTGTAATTTTGGTTCAGAAATACAGGAATCTTTATTATCCCCACCATAATATATATATTTATCATAATATATATATTTATGTGATAAAAAATCATGTACATATTGCTTTTTACATTTTTGTTTTTTATTCGGCCATAAATACACTGTATAGAAATTTTCTTTTTTGTAATGAATTGATCGGTCTTTTTCTTTTTTATATGAAGAAAATTTAATTGATTCTTTAGTGTGAATCGTACAATTTTGATTGATTTTTTTTCGCCATTTTTTCGCTACTAATACTAATCGAGACCATTTGCTCTGAGATAAATTGTATGCATAATTACCCTTTAACCAGTTTTTCCATTCATTCATTCCAGGCTTCTTTATTTTCTTATACTTATACCTTGATTTGGAGTTAAATATTCCTCGGGTTATAGAATAATACTTATTCTTGTCCTTAATAAAAGGATGGGTACCGCGATATTGAAGTACAGATCTAAAGTGATGGTTGTTAAGTAATTGGGTTTGTGACATTTTGTAAAATACATATGCTTGGGACAAGGAAGATAAATCGTAATAAGTATTTGAATTATTACTAGGATTAGAAAAGTCCTTTTCTTTTTCTATAGTCGAAATAAAGTTCATTGTATGTTGATCTGTTTCATCAATTCCTTCTTGATTTCTTTCATCGTTGTAAATGGATTCATTGATAATTTTTTTTGTTGAAAGTTGTGCATTGACCTTCGAAATGCTAACCAGACATAGCAGGATATCCATGTATATTTTTTCAATGAAAGATTTCATAAAATAATGTGATTTGCATATTAATCGAGTATTTATTCTTTTGAATATCCGCCAAATATCTTTCTTTAATTCTGGTCTTTTATCATCATAGGCTGGAACTATTTTTTTCTTTTCTTTTGCGATTTCTTCTATTTGATTCCTGATTATGATTGTCTTATCAGCAAGATCTTTCATTTCATTTTCTATGAATAAAAAATTTGTCCAATTCATAGATTGAATTTGCATGGTCGATTCAGGAATAATCTTATTATTATCTTTTGAATCTTTTGCATTTTCATTTGGTTCATATACTTTCACCTTTTTGAATTCAAATAAAAAAATTGGGTTTACTTTTTCAAGTTTATTCATTATTCGTTTTAGAACTGGAAAAATTTGTATAACCCATGGTTTTGAAACTTTGACTTTTAGAGGTAGAAAATAATTCTTTTTCACTTTTCGAATATTTTTTTTGAGTTCTTTATATATGGGTTCAAAAAAAGAAGGTAGGGTTCGGGCAGGACCAAAAGGAAGTTCTGTTTCCGTTCCCCAAACTGTTAAAAAACTAGAATTTTCTTGTTTTACTTTTTTTTTCATTGGATCTCCATGATGAGATCGTAGTTTAGATCTTCGCCAAGGTTTTAAACGGAAAGGAAATAGAATTTTTACCTGAAGACCATCTGTTAACCAATCTTGAGGAAATTCTGTTTCTGATAGTGGAATACCATTATACGTACATTTAACATGCATTTCACTCTTCCAGTCCTTAAAATCCTCATACCACTCGGGGTATTGGAATAATAACATACGTCCAACATTTTTAGCTATTATCAATGAAGGCAATATAATGTTTTTTCTAAGAAAAGCGTGGATCAGGAGTATCAAACTTCTTATTGCTTGAGCAAATATAACGCTATCCCAAATTTCTGCTATTGCCATTCGTTCATTTTCTTCTTCTCTCTTCTTCTCGTTTTCATCGAGAGCCTTCAGAGTTTTCTTCATCTTTTCTTTCTCAAAATCGTCAATTTTTAATTCCGTTTTTGGTTTTTTCTTCGCTAAATTCCTAAAAATAGACTTAATATTTTGATCGATCTTGTTTAAAAGAGAAAAAAAAAATATGTTTTCTACTCGATCCAAAAAAAGCGGAGAATTTACATATGCTTGGAATGTGTTCCAAATAACTGTTTTACGTCTTTGAGCGCGTAAGGATCCTTTGATTAGACCTCGACGAAAATCAGGTTGTTGTGAGTAACGTATCAAAGCCAACTCGTTTATTTCATCATCGTTAGTCTCGGGATTCACGCTGTAGTCAGTATAAATCACCACTCGTCTGGCTTTTCTTGTACGAATTTCCTGATCTTGTTTCATTAGTTCCTCATGTTCATCTTCTTCATCTTCATCCTGTGCTAGTGCTTCTAACTCTTCAGTTAGTTTGTATAACCGTTGAGGAATTTTTTGAATGATTTTTTCTTTAAGGATTTCTTCTCCTTCTTCAATGATTTCTTCTCCATTGGTTGTAATTATATCGAATACTGATTTCAAAGATTTTGCTTTATTTTCTGAATTAATTTTTATTTCTTCTTCCAATAAAGAAGATTTTTTCAAATGAGAATTGGGTATGTACTCAAAAGATAATTGATCAATTGACGTTAACGAATTAATAATATAATTCCATGGTGATTTTTCATTAAGTGGATTTTTTTCATGTTCAAATTCTTGGTAATTATTAGAAATAGAAAATAGCCCATGAAGCTTATTTATCCAAACTATTTCCGTGGAATTTTCTTTCGAAGTAATTAAATGATTCATGGTTGTATGTGAATAGAATTTTTTTATTTTTCCACGATATGCGCCATTCAAAAGAGGATCATATGCTTTTGGCAAGTATTCTTGTTTATTCTCATCATTGCATAATCTGGTCCTTTTTTCTAGTATATCTAGAGTAAGAGATACTTTTTCTTTTTCTAGAATTTTTATTCTACTTATTAATTCATTACTCAAGTTGTACTTTTTTTGCTCATTGGTAGAAACCCAATAATTATATAGGTCTTCATGGAAAAATTTTTCTGTCGTGTACAAAGAAATTTTACGTTCTATCATTTTTGAAAAAATCAATAAACTAGGTGGATATGTAAAAGATATTGTTTGTTTTCCATCACTTAAACATGTATAAAAAAAATATTGTGACATTTCATTTCGTATAGAACGTGCAAGTCGATTATTTTGTATATACCGTGATGGACGATTCCACCGCTTATAATTGAAAAGAAAAGTTACAAGAGATTTTTCAAAAGGATACGTTTTTTCCACTCGGATCTCTTCTGTTTGATCTATTTTGTCCGGATCCTCCTTTTCTTCCCAATAAAGGGAAGGGTTTTTTTTGGTGGATCCCGCTTGTTCCTGTTTAGTCTCCTTCCTTTCGAAAGTCGTTTCTACATCGCTTTCTTCCTCACTTTCTCTCCTTTCTTC